GGTAAAGGATTTAATCCTTTTAAGAAATAAAGTTTTTGATCGGAATATGCGCCGACGGATCCCTTAACTATTTGCAGTAGGGTTAATAGAACGAATCGCACTTTTACCACTAAACTATACCCGCTATGCTGCGATTATTGTATATAAACAAGCTTTTTGTCGAGTACGAGAATCAATAGGATCATAAAAAAAAAAGAATTATGAAAATTAGGGCGTTGATGTATTGTATTTCCTCATGCAACCTAATGAGGATTAGGAAAAGAAGACTCATTGCATTGATTCTATATTAGAAGAATGGAAAAAGTCCTGTTCTTTCAATAACAAGTATTTTTGAATTAAATAAAATAACTTTTTTTATCTTATCTAATTTGTTGCAACAAAAAATAAAAAATGGCCCGTGACACGGGCCAGGACGTGGAAATAAAAAAAGACTTTTCGGACGAAATGAAAAAAAAAAAAGAATAGATTAAAAATATATATATATATAATTTATAATTCTAATCTTAATAATTAGAATAATTAATAGAATAATTAATAGAATAATAATTAAATAATTAAATATAGAATAGTAATTAAATAGTAAATTACTATAATACTAATTAGAATACTAATATATTAAGAGTAATTAATATACTAATAATATAGTAATAAAAAAGATAAAAAAAAAAGAAAGTATATGAAGAAGGACTTTTTTTCAAGCCCTACTTGTTGTGTATTGTTGTGTAATGTAACATAGTAATTATCTTTTCTCAATTGGGAGAGATGGCTGAGTGGACTAAAGCGTCGGATTGCTAATCCGTTGTACGAGTTATTCGTACCGAGGGTTCGAATCCCTCTCTTTCCGGTTCCGTTGATGACTTCGTATTTTTTTTCAAATCTTTGTCTTTATTTATTTATTTTTTATTTTAGAATAGTTAAAGATGTAGAATAGATAAAATTCTAAGAACATTTAATAAAAATCAAGCAAGGAAAAAGCCTTCTTTTTTTTTTATTCTTCACGTCCAGGATTACGCCCTGGATCATTAGATAAAAATCCAAAGATGAAAAGGGAAACAAAGAATATTACTACTGTGTAAACAAAGAGTTTGAGAGTAAGCATTAGACAATCTCCAAGATCTTTTTTTTTGTTTGGAAAAAAAGAAAATAGATTCTCTATATTTATACCATATATCCAATTTTGACACCAAGAAATGAAGTGGTTTCTAGAAATTTTTCGAAATAGAAAAGCATTTTTCTAAATTCATTTGTAATAAGATGTAATAAGAGTCGAGTCTTGTGTGCCAAAAATTTTCTTTCATACCGAAAATTAGATATTTCGGGGGATCTAACCGAATAGGTTTCTTTTAATAGAATAATAGAATGGAAAAAAGTTCAGAATGAGGAGATGGGGTAGGTAATCCAGATTTTTCACGTTTATACAATAACTTCAATGTTTGAATCAAGGGCCTAGACTATAAAGAACTAGAAGACTTATCTGATCTTATCAATTAGTAGAATTTTTTCTCTTGAATAACTCATGAATTATTAATTATTCTAGGACAGTATTCAAAATTTCATCGAAAACTTACAGCAGCTTGCCAAACAAAGGCTAATAGAAAAAAGAACAGAGGGATTACTGGCATAATATCTACGATTGGATTCAAAAAAGCGTAGGCTTCAGGCAATTTTGTGAAGAAAAAACTGCTTGAATAAAGGGCAAAATTAAGACAGATACAAATCAAATTTAAAATATTAAGCATAACAAACATTTTGTTTTTGAAGATAATTGTATTTTGACTGAGTTATTAATATTCATATAAAAATGTAAAAATGGATATAAATTAATATAAAATAGAGTTTAAGGTAGACAAAAAACTTTAAACTCAGCCAATCAAAAATCCTTCAATTATCAGCTAAAAAAAGAATAAAAGAAATCATATTTTCATACAATATCTTAATGGAATTCTATATTATGATCAATAAATTCAGTTTAATTCTATATCTACACATATCAAAATACGAATAACAAGCTAATCCAGTTCCTAGATATTTTTGGGGGCAGGAATTGACAAAGAACCAATACCAATATTAGTTTTATTAGTTTTGAATCAAATATAGAAATGGGGCGTGGCCAAGCGGTAAGGCAACGGGTTTTGGTCCCGCCATTCGGAGGTTCGAATCCTTCCGTCCCAGAGCCTATTTCTTTTCTATATCAAAATTATATATATCAAAATAAAGATAAATAAAGATTGTTTTTTTGAACAACCTAATATCTTTTATATGATAGTTAAGAGCATAATAAATACAATTCTTGTTTCTTATTTTTAATGCCTTTTCTCGAAATTATATCCTTTTTCACAAGTATTATCGTGTTCAAATAATACGCAGATGCAATTAAATCTAGTTTTTTTGTTTCAGTAAACATGGAAACACAGATCCAAAGAGTTTGAATTCAAAAAAAGTCAAACAGTTAATTTAATGATTTTTTATGAGTCTTTCGTACTTGAAGAAGTGTGAGATTGATGACTCGGTCCTATTGAGCCACTTGAAGATGAAGATTCGAAGAGAACTACTCATTTTTTCGTCTTATCTTATTGATTTGGTAATATTTATATTGGAAATCAAAAAATATTTATAAAATAAGGGGTTAATTTGAATTAATTCTTTTGTTTTTTTCATTGTATATTTTTTTATTAACACCATATTGACAACAGTGTATCAAATAAATATAATCCGATCTGGGTAATTAGATCTTATCTGTAGATTGATTTATATCTATTCCAGCGGTTTGGTTTTTCATTCAAATGAAATGATAGGCTTATTGGATTTGCTGTGATACAAAAGTCTTTTTTTTTTATTATTGGAAAAAAAAATGTAAATGTATTGTTATATTAGAAAAATATATTAGATAGAAAAATATATTAGAAAAATGTATAAAAATGAATAGTTACATTTTTTTTTAATTATTTTCAATTTTAAATATTAAATAGAAGAATAGATAGCATAAGAAACAAGAGATAATCTATCAATTTTGACTTTATTTAACTTTATCTATTTTTTTATCCAAATCAATTCGAAATTTTAGAAATTTTTCTATTTCATTTCGTGTTCATTTCTTGTTAGTTTGTGTTCATTTCTTGTTAGTTTAATGTTTTGATTGTGTCCTACGATTCAATCTTTTTATTACTTCTCTTTGATTTCTTTTGATTTTGATTCTATCTACATAACCTAATTATTTTATCCTAATTATTTTATTTATATTTGGGATTGGGGTTGCTAACTCAATGGTAGAGTACTCGGCTTTTAAGTGCGGCTAACAGCTTTTACACATTTGTACGAAGAAAGAGATTCGTCCATACCAGCGGTATTATTTGTAAGACCACGACTGATCCTGAAAGGAATGAATGGAAAAAACAGCATGTCGTATCAATGGAGAATTCGGAGAATATTTGATTCTTACCGGATCCGCTCCAAACAAACTTTGTTTGAATTCTTGGTGCATAACATAAAAACAAAGCAATTCAAATTCAAAGTTGGGGTTTGGTCGAGTTAATAAATGGACAGAGCTCCGCGGCTCCAATTATAGGTAAATAAAAAAGCAACGAGCTCCCGTTCTTAATTTGAATGATTTTCCGATCTAATTAGACGTTAAAAATAGATTAGTGCCTGGTGCGGGAAAAGCTTTTTCTTGAGTGTATTTTCGATTTTTTTAATGAGTCCTAACTATTAGCTATTCTCCACTATGAAGGGAAATTGAATGTGTAGAAGAAAAAGTATATTGATAAAGCAATTTTTTTTCCAAAATCAAAAAAGAGTGATTGACTTGAAAAAGTAAAGGATTTCTAGTCACCTATTACCCCATAATGAACATAAACCAATTAGAAAGGAACATAAACCAATTAGATGGAAAAAAGAGAGGATAGAGGGTCCGTTGGTGAGTTTAACTATTTCCGAGGTATCTATTCTTTTTATATTATACTATTTTGTTTTTATGGTATCGCACTATGTATCATTTAATAACCCAATAAACCCCCTATCTTTGCTTCAATCAAATCGAATTAAAAATGAAAATAGAGAAATCTCAAAGAAATTTAGAAATAGATAGATCTCGAAAAAATAACTTCCTATACCCACTTATTTTTCGGGAGTATATTTATACATTTGCTCATGATCGTGACTTAAATAGATCCATTTTGTTAGAAAATGTGGGTTATGACAATAAATATAGTTTACTAATCGTAAAGCGTTTAATTACTCGAATGTATCAACAGAATCATTTGAGTATTTCCGCTAATGATTCTAACCAAAATACATTTTTTAGGTATAACAAAAATTTGTATTTTCAAATGATATCGGAGGGATTTGCAGTTATTGTGGAAATTCCATTTTCCTTACGATTAGTATCCTCTTTAGAAAGATCAGAAATAGTAAAATCTCATAATTTACGATCAATTCATTCAATATTTCCTTTTTTAGAGGGCAAATTTCCACATTTAAATTATGTGTCAGATGGACTAATACCCTACCCCATTCATCTAGAAAAATTGGTTCAAATCCTTCGCTATTGGGTGAAAGATACCTCCTCTTTGCATTTATTACGACTCTTTCTTCACGAGTATTGGAATTTGAACAGTCGTATTAGTCCAAAGAAATCTATTTCTTTTTTTGCAAAAAAGACTCCAAGATTCTTCTTGTTCTTATATAATTCTCATGTATATGAATACGAGTCCGTTTTCTTTTTTCTTTGTAATCAATCCTTTCATTTCCGATTAACATTTTCTCAGGTCTTTCTTGAGCGAATATATTTCTATGGAAAAATAGAACATTTTGTAGAAGTCTTTACTAAGGATTGGGGGGACAGCCTCCGCTTGCTCAAGGATCCTTTCATACATTATATTAGATATCAAGGAAAATCCATTTTTGTCTCAAAGGATACGCCTCTTCTGATGAAAAAATGGAAATATTACCTTGTCAATTTATGTCAATGTCATTTTGATGTGTGCTTTCAACCTCCCAGGATC